ACTCGGGTTTTGTCGTTATAGAACATGAGATTTTATAGAAGCAATGAAAAATAGATACGAGTAGAACCCAAAAAGGGAGAAAAAAAAAGAATATTTAAAAGTTATACAAAAAATTATATAAGAATTACTACCCCTTTCTATTTCTTTATTTCCTGAATTTAATTTTATTTGATTAGGACCAAGCTACTTAAAAACCTCCGCCTTTTTTAAAATATCCCGAACAGTTCCTGTAGGCTGAGCACCCTTTTCAAGGAAATATAGAATAGCAGGAACGTTTAAATAACTTTGATTCTTTATCGGATCATAAAAACCCACGTTCCGAAGATCTCTTCCTTCTCTTCGGGATCGAACATCAATTGCAACGATTCGATAGACGGCTCATTGGGATAGATCTAAGTAAATGAACAAGACCCCCCCTAGAAACGTATAGGAAGTTTTCTCCTCGTACGGCTCGAGAAAAAATGATTTGGAGTTTTGTCTACGTATAGAATTCTAATGAATGGCAAAGGAGTTGATAAAAAAAATTAGACTGGGATTTAACTCATTTTTTTCTTCGTCCTTCCTGAAAAAATAAAAAAATCATTTATACCCATAACTCAAGTTGGATAATTCTCAAATAGCTTAAAAGAAAAAAATATTTAGGCAATTTATTTCATTTTTTGAATGGTCTTTAACCCCCCCTTTTTGTTTGTCTCATTTAAAAATATATTTGGATTTTTTATTATGATCCAGTTATTGAGACAATTGAAAAAAGGGCGTTTCCTTGTTCTGGGATCCCTTTTATTTGTTTTAAATCAGTGGGTTTAGACATTACTTCGGTGCTTCTTAATCCTTCCAAAATGGCAGCAACATACCCCTTTTGTGATTTCTTTCTATCAAAGAATCATACAAACGGCCGATTCCCGCGCGATACACTTTTAATCGAAAGAGTTTTCTCAATTCCAACAAATTTTCCTTTTTAATTGAAAACTTGACCGAATCGGATCCTTTCAATTTCTATATTGATGATATACTTACGAAGTTCTTCCAATTTATTGATTGGTATTAACCCTAGATTCTTGCACCCTGAAAGATGAATCCATACTTTCTACCCGAGCTCCATCATGTACTATATTCATTACAACCTAACAAAAAGAGGGATTCTAGTGAAACAGAACAGATGTCGGGCCAAGAGCACCTTCAGTCTTAGAAAAGATGGCGGATGTAAGAATAAAAATCCACACCGGATCGTGTCCTTCAAGTCGCACGTTGCTTTCTACCACATCGTTTCAAACGAAGTTTTACCATAACATAACATTCCTCTAATTTGGAACCCGTATGGAATTGATTCAATTATGGAATCATGAATAGTCGTTGGTTCCGTCGATACATAAGCATATTAATCTATACCCTTTTTTCTTCTATACAAAGATTTTCTTCTATACAAAGACGGCAAAAAGTTTTCTGAAGCAATCTTAGCAAGACCCCACCTATTATTGTATGTTATTGTATGAATGCAATACTTTACTTTTTTTTTAAACCTAATAGAAATATAGAAAGAATACGAATAAATGAATTCTTTTTTACTCTGGACTCAATATGGCCCATTTCCCACTTATTTGAATACCAAAGATTCAACTCATAAGCAATCATTAAAATTTTTTGTAATCGAAAAAGTTTCCTATTTCGACATCATTATCATTATTTGAATAAAGTTTGACAATAAAGACTAAAAATTTGATCATCAAAAAAAAATAAAATGAACTATTTCAATATCAAGAGTTAAGGGATTACAATTATTTTTCACAAAAACCGAAAGGCTTTTGTCACTGAAAAAGAACGAAATCGGATGATAACAATACATACATATTATGTTAAGCTAAGCATTTCATCATCTTATATGTATTTTTTTGTTTAACCCGGGATTAAGTAATCCTTATGCAATCTTGGCATAAAGTAAAGTGACTAAAATCTATGAATTCCCCTGTCTCAATCGTTACATAGATTTACAATTATTCATTAGAGCCAAACAAGAAAGAAATATCTAAAAAGTAAAAAAAAAAAAACACATCCGTTACGTATGTAACTTGATTCGTTGTTAATAAGATAAGATTTGGGCAGACACAGATATTTAAATGAATACCTCCCGTTACTAATTAAGAACTTTCTACCCCCAGATTCTCTGGGAATGCTGAATCAGAACAAAAAAAGGATCCCCTTTGGGGAGGGGGACTCTCTAGGGACAAAGACAAACAAGTCCAGATTAGGCCCTTGCTCCTAATTTTTTAGTTTACCCTAACCCAGTCTTAAGAGACTTAATCCCATTAATTGAATGTAATAACCTCCCTATTGTTTAGAATTAAGAGATCCTAATAATTGGGCTACCCCGTTTTAGTTTAATGGATAGAGAATAAGAGATAGGAAAGAAAGGCTCTTTTTGTGATTCAAAATTAAATGTATCGTTGAAAATTCAAAAAGATATGAGACGTAAGGTTTTTCTTCAAATTAAATAAAATAGCTA